AGAGAGGGGATAAAGGATGATTGCACTTTTTTATTAAAGATACGTTTAATTTGAAGACTAGAAACTTATCAAAATTAATAAATCCTATGCCAAGAACCAGATTTGAACTGGTGACACGAGGATTTTCAGTCCTCTGCTCTACCAACTGAGCTATCCCGGCCATTACCGAAGTATCATCCTTATTTTACTAGATTACTTAGGTCTATGTCAATTAAAAGAAACGCAAAAGTAGTAAATGTAGTAAATGAAAAAAGTTTTGGACCGGGAATTTTTTGGATCTTCGAAAAGAAGACTTTCTAAGTTTTAGACTGAAAAATGATATAGATTCTAAAAAATTCAAATCAATATTTCTTTCTCATTTGTACGTGTATGATATATCCCACAAGACTTGTATATAATAAGAAAAGAAATTATAGTTTGTAAAAGCGTCGGATGAATGAAAAAAGATAATGAATTCTTGAATAACTAAAAAAAGGTAAGGTGTCAAACAGACTTTTTTGGGGAGTAGGGTTGGGGATAGAGGGACTTGAACCCTCACGATTTTAAAAGTCAACGGATTTTCATCTTACTATAAATTTCATTGTTGTCAGTATTGACATGTAGAATGGGACTCTATCTTTATTCTCGTCCGATTAATAAGTTCCACCAAGGATCTATCAGACTATGAAGTGAATAATTTGATCAACACAAGGTAGTGAACTCCATTTGTTAGAACAGCTTCCATTGAGTCTCTGCACCTATCCCGCTTTCTAAACTCTGGTTTGTTCGCGTAACCTAGGATTTGGCTCAGGATTGCCCATTGTTAATTCCAGGGTTTCTCTGAATTTGAAAGTTATCACTTAGTAGGTTTCCATACCAAGGCTCAATCCAATTAAGTCCGTAGCGTCTACCAATTCCGCCATATCCCCCTTTTTTCTTTTAGATTAGGATCTCATTATGATGTCTTTCCACTTTTTCTTATGCCGAAACCTTGGCATTCATTACATATAGATACTTATTTTATTTCTTTGGTATCTTCTTTCATTTTTTTTAGCCCCATCCATATTGATTTAGTATAATCAACAAAGATTCTATCATTTTTGTATTTGCAATTCAATATGGTTATATATTAGAGAACATATATATGTTCTTCCTTTTCTCATCGTTGTCTTAAATTTGAAGAAATAGTCGAACGGTCGATTCGTTTTTTTTTACTTCCATGAAAAAAAATTTATGATCATTATTGAAACTTAGAATTCTACAATGTGCAATGGAAAAAGATTCTAAGTCTACTTCGTAGATTTGAAATTCGAATAATTCTAAAAAATTCTATTCGAATATTCATTTCGAATATTAATTCTAAAAATTCTATAAATAAAAAAAAAAGACAAAAAGTAAAAAATAATAATAATAGCATGAGGTTAGAACAAAAAAAACAAGAATTTGAAATCAGATATCATTTAACTTAAAAAAAAAGCTTTCCGGTCGAATTGAAATTTTCTTATTTAGAAACTCATGAAATCAAAATTAGAAAGTCGATATATTGCTATATTCTATTAATTAATTAAGGTTATGTTTTATTTATTTAATGATAGTCACTATTTATTTGAGCTATATTCTGTTCTAGAATATCTAGAATATGATGAATTCTAAATAGATAAGGAAAACTATGAATAGAATAGTTAATTGATACGATCTAGTAGTTTAGTGAATTTGTATGCACTATTTTATTTGAGCCCGCTTAGCTCAGAGGTTAGAGCATCGCATTTGTAATGCGATGGTCATCGGTTCGATTCCGATAGCCGGCTTTTCCATAGTTTTTCGTTTTTTTACATAATTTTTAATGTACTTTCAAAATCAAAGAAGATTTAAAAGACTTCTTTCACCTTTTTACAAGAGTTACCACGCCATTTATATTATGTCATATAAACTTCCATTTAGGAATATATATTGGGTAAAAGGGTTAGATCTTTGCAAAATAAATCAAGAAAATAAAGGAAAATTTTTGTGATTTATTGATTTGTATATATTGTATATACAATAAAAAAAATCTGTATATTGAGAGAATATATCGTCTGACTCTTTGTATTCCAATAGTTTATTGGAGTGGATTTTACGTCATTTATCATTATCATTTAGTTCAGTTTTAATTTTGTTTAGTTTTGTACAATTTCAATAAAAAAAGGAGTCTTTATGTCACGTTACCGAGGGCCTCGTTTTAAAAAAATACGCCGTCTGGGGGCTTTACCGGGACTAACTAGTAAAAGGCCTAGGGCAGGAAGTGATCTTAGAAACCAATCACGCTCCGGAAAAAAATCTCAATATCGTATTCGTTTAGAAGAAAAACAAAAATTGCGTTTTCATTATGGTCTTACAGAACGCCAATTACTTAAATATGTTCGTATCGCCGGAAAAGCCAAGGGGTCCACGGGTCAAGTTTTATTACAATTACTTGAAATGCGTTTGGATAACATCCTTTTTCGGTTGGGTATGGCTTTGACTATTCCTCAAGCGCGCCAATTAGTTAACCATGGACATATTTTAGTTAATGGTCGTATAGTTGATATACCAAGTTATCGCTGCAAACCCCGAGATATTATTACAGTGAAGGATGAACAAAACTCTAGAACTTTGGTTCAAAATCTTCTTGAGTCATCTGCCCCCGAGGAATTGCCAAACCATCTGACTCTTCACACATTCCAATATGAAGGGTTAGTCAATCAAATAATAGATAGGAAATGCGTCGGTTTGAAAATAAATGAATTGCTTGTCGTAGAATATTACTCTCGACAGACTTAAAAAACCTAAGTTAAGTAAAAAAAATAACTAAAAACAAGAGTTCGGACCACTCCCCTTTGCCCTCTTTTTTGATTAAAAATAAAAAGGCACAAGGTAAGGGATTTTTTTTCGGGAAATCTTTTTCCTATTCATGTATCATAGATTGGTGAGGAGGTTTGGATCCCTTGTTTGCTCTTCCCAGCATTTTCCATATCAAAGAAATATCGATTTTATATCTATTCTTTTTTATTTGATTTGATACATTGTGGTCAATCACGTAAGATGATTTAGTTGAAAGTACGGAAAGAGAGGGATTCGAACCCTCGGTAAACAAAAGTCTACATAACAGTTCCAATGTTACGCCTTCAACCACTCGGCCATCTCTCCGACATCAGGATTATGACTGAGTACCTGGGTGAATAGCGAGTTATTCATCGTTTTTTAGATTATGGTTAATGGTTAATAGATACCTGAAAAAATTGGAAGTAGATAGAATATTTTTTTATAAAAAACGAGTCCGCTTTTATGTCAGTTCGTACTATAAAAATTCCTTTGTTTGTGAGAAAATTTTCTCACAAAAGAAAAGGTAAAGGAAATAAAAAGAGTTATAGAATGGATTACTACCTATGCCAAGATCGCGTATAAATGGAAATTTTATTGATAAAACCTTTACAATTGTAGCCGATATCTTATTACGAGTCATTCCGACAACTTCCGGAGAAAAAGAGGCATTTACTTATTACAGAGATGGTGCGATTTGATTATCATTATCATTATTTTTTTATTTCTCACCGATTTGGAATAGAAAAAACAAGTATTGAAAAAAATCTACGCTTTTGAAGGTGAAGTTTATAATATAAAAAAGCAATCCCTTCTGTCATGTATCCACGATTAATGCAGCCTTAGATGCTTCAATTGTGAATTCTAGTATTGAGCAAAAGGTTTTTACCTATGGTTCCCGTATTACAGATCAATCCTACTAGACTAATACAATATACGAATAGGAGGCACAGGGGAAGATAGGAGGCACAGGGGAAGAAGCACTACGCCGAGAAATCAACAACACGAAAACTTTCTTCAAAATGATTCCTTTTCTTTCTTCTTCTTCTTTGGGATTGGGACTAATTCAAATGGTTGGAACAATAAACATCCATCTCGTCCGTACTTTGGATACCCGTATAACCATTGAAGACTGTTGAAGTGACTAATTCCTGGAAATTTAGGAGCGTTGAGAACAAAGAAATTTTTAGGGTTTCCTTTTTTATTTTTATCTAGTATGAATCCACTTGGTAGTAAGAAAAGATCTTTTACAAGAAGGTTGGCTAGGGATTTCTTGTAAAAACATTAGCCCCGCTTAGTTCATAATGACAGCCAATTTTTCCATATATTTATTATTTTCATTATGCACCTAAAGGAGGAGCCGTATGAGATGAAAATCTCACATACGGTTCTGAAACGGAGAATTCGTTAAAGCGAATGACGACCGTAACGGATGTCGGCTCAATCTGAAGGAAATTATGCGGAAGCATTACAGAATTATTATGAAGCTATGCGACTAGAAATTGACCCCTATGATCGAAGTTATATACTCTATAATATAGGCCTTATCCACACAAGTAATGGGGAACATACCAAAGCTTTAGAATATTATTTTCGGGCATTAGAACGAAACCCCTTTTTACCACAAGCTTTTAATAATATGGCTGTGATCTGTCATTACGTGCGACTATCTCCACTATAGAAAAAAAGAACGAACAGCTAGTCAATGAAATACTAGAAACACAAAACAAAGGGCTTTCTACATAAGCATCGTCCAAAACGATTTTTTATCAGCTGTAGCAAATAAATAAACTTCATGGATCAAATATGAAGTGAAGACTAGATATGCCTAAATACTTTCTTTTCTATGGATAAAAAAAGATTTAATTGATAGAGGAAGCACCGTAAAGATCAATTGGAAAGGTTTTGGACCGATACAACAAGAGCTGTTTATTTATATCATAATACATAATATGAGATAAATCTTAGGAATCTACTTATGTAATAGAGTGGATCCTCTAAGGTATTGAGCAGCGGTGTAGCATCAGATCCTAAAGACAGTAAGTCTTTTTCTTTTTTATGAAGTATGAAAAAAAGTCTTTTTCAAAGATTCTATATAAATTTTTATATGAAAGCGGGATAGTTACCTTTCAGAAAATTCTAATATCTAATAACAGTGGACATGCTTTTTTTTTCTGAAGGTA